TATGATGGCAGTCGGGCAAGTATGCCCCCATCGTCTAGTGGTTCAGGACATCTCTCTTTCAAGGAGGCAGCGGGGATTCGACTTCCCCTGGGGGTAGGGTACTACGAAAGGAAGTTGATCATGGATTATCAATAAGCTTGGAATTGATTCTTCCCGGGTCGATGCCCGAGCGGTTAATGGGGACGGACTGTAAATTCGTTGGCAATATGTCTACGCTGGTTCAAATCCAGCTCGGCCCAATAATTCGCGTATCCACCATAAAATGATATAACCTATTTGTCCTTCTACAGAAATGCTTGACTTGATATGATATGAAAGAATAAAAAAAAAACTCTTTTTTTATTCATTGACAGATTGATTATCAATCAATTTGACAATAACGAAAAAATGACTATTAATCCATGCTCCTCGCACTAAAGTACATGTCTCCGCGCATATCAATCTATTACTCGCGTCTCCGTCTGGTAGAATATGACAATTCGAATCAAAAATCTACATAGAAAGGTTTGAAGGAAATTAAATCAACAACATATGTTGTACACTTTATTTCCCTGGGATTGTAGTTCAATTGGTCAGAGCACCGCCCTGTCAAGGCGGAAGCTGCGGGTTCGAGCCCCGTCAGTCCCGATGGATCCAAATCCAATAAAAAAAATACATCAATTCATCTCTTCCTTTACTGTGAATGTGAATTACCACAATTATTGGTAGAATCATATTCAGGATTCGAAGGAATACCGTACTGGGTCTAGTCGATTACGCCCGATTTTTCTAATGAAATAGAGTACTATACGTTTCCGGGAAGCACATACACAAAGGGGATTTGGACGATACAAAATAAATTTTACATAGTAAACTTTGATCTAATTTTTCGTCTTAAAGGATCTAATTTTTCGTCTTAAAGCAAAATATATCCGTTCTGTTCTGGCTCCGATTTTTTGTAACCTCAATTAGTAAATTCAATTACTAATTTTAATTTGAAATAATCTATCTCATTCAAATTTCACACTTAACTTTTGCTATATACGTCCCACTACTAATTCAAGGAAAGAGGATATTAATACAAACAAGGATCCCATCTATCTCTCGTAGTGAGGGAATTAATAATTTTTGAAAGTTTAAGTTTCGTTTTTATTTATTTTTTTTAAGAAAATTTGATAAGTACAAAAAAAGCAAGGAGTTTAGTTCGAACCTACCTCCTTTTCCTTTTTTGAATTTCGCTGCTATTCTTTGCTTGAGTTTGTTTATAAACAATGTAAGGGTAAAGGTAGTCTGATGAGACTTCATCAGATGATTGCATTGAACAAGAGGGCAGTAGATTATAGAAAAGAAAGAATGCCAAAAATTATAAATAAAAAAAAGTAAAGAAATTCTTGATTGCATCAGGAATCCCATTTTGTTTAAATTCGGTATGGATAAAAGATCTTCCTATGTTATACTATTCAATTCTCGACGATGAATCGATTTGATAGCTCCGATATTGTTATTCATGATATTTTAATATGATTCGATATCATCGAGATGCAATGCATCCCATTGAATTTACAAGCGAAACATTTATCATCTCTATGGGATTAAATCCCGAGTTATTGCGAATAAAAAATGAAACGATGAGATTATGGAAGTAAATATTCTCGCATTTATTGCTACTGCACTGTTCATTCTAGTTCCTACCGCCTTTTTACTTATAATATACGTAAAAACAATCAGTCAAAGTGATTAATTTGAATCAACCTTGACTTTTTAGTTCTTATCAATGATTGAAGATAAGAAAAATGAAAAGCATTAAAATTTCGCGTCTTAAATGAAATTGGCGGACTAGAATTATCAGTATTCTACGAGAGAAGTATTCTATGAGATCCGATAGTATGGTAGAAAGAAATATATGAATCCTTCTACCATACTATCTATTATTGTTATTGAAGTGTATAAAATTGTACTGTATAAAAATAGAGGTGGAATATCGATCAATTTGAATATAGATGAATCTACAATATATATCTTTCTATTTATATATAGATATCATATCAATTACATATATGTAATATTAATCTAATATACATAGTGGCCCAATTCTATTTCTTTGCTTCATAATTCATGTTGATTCCAATGAATCTGAAATGAAATAATCGAAAGGCCACTAATCTTTTTTTAGCATTCGAAAGAAGTAATTGATTGAGCAGTTGACAGATGATCCAGGAGTTCGGTTCCATGGGAACTTTTTATCTTCGTATTTCGAAAAGAATTAGCAAACCCCATCTTTAACGTTTGAACCATGATATGAAATGAGGTCCATAAAACAAGAAAAAATCCTATTTTGAAAATAACTAAAATACTTATACTAATAAATAAAACAAGTGGTAAGCACGTAATATGTGGGTGGCTACCCCGAGGTACTATCTTATTATGAGGTAGTATATTATTATGCGTAGTATCTCATTGGACAACCACTATGTCTATGTTCTTTCGTGTCGAAAGTATGGATCCACTTAAAAACTTCTAATCCGAACTCTTTTTTTTTTTACTGTTCAAAAAAAAATTTTGCAGAAAGATCTATAAAATAAACCAAAAACAATACAGTTTAATTTTTCAATTAGTAGTACTTCTAGAGTCCACTTCTTCCCCATACTACGAGGGAAAGAGAAAATGTAAAGACTACCATTAAAGCAGCCCAAGCGAGACTTACCATATCCATGTGAATTATGTCCCCTATCTCTATGAATATAAAAGAATTATTCCATTATTGCTCACTAATAATTATTATTCACTAATAATAGTGGAATCACTAGCGCATAGTCAAAAAGAGATTCGGGCACAACACCATTGATGAAACAATACAAAAAATCGAATTATACCAAGTTATTATATGATTTCTAGTATCATCGAAAAAATTAAGCACAAATAAATAAAAGAAGCAGAGAAACTCTTGGAAGTATCAAAGGAGTGTTAGTACCATGTAGGAATAATAAGACCTAGTCTTTCTTTTGTTGTCCTGCATTTCATTACATTAAGTAAAAAGTCTCAAAATAGAGAATCAAGATAGATCACTATCTATCACATACCCCTATTATTCCCTTCTCATTTGATCTAATCTTTACTGTCCCCCGATTGTTTCATAGAGACAATCGGGAGATGGGATGGCCTATTACATGCGTGGTTAGAGCTTATCGAAAAGAAAGAAGTTCTTTTTTTAAGATTAAAATCAAAATGATAAAGTTATATCAGCAAAACAGAAGAAGGTATTTAGATTCTTTTGTTTGTTGATGAGGCGACACCCGGATTTGAACTGGGGAAAAAGGGATTTGCAGTCCCCCGCCTTACCGCTCGGCCATGCCGCCAAAACGATACAAAATATTGGATTGGCTCTATCTCTTCCATTGATAGTATCTTACAACACACAATATCTAAAACTAAAAACCGCAAAACTTTGCTTTCTTTTTCTATTGAAAGAAAAAAATGTGGATTTTCAGTCACAAAAGCCAAAATTCAGGACAAATGGGAACCGTTAACTTTAACTATTGACTGTTAATTCATAAATGATTCTTGGATTGAAATTGAAAATTCGGTTTCCCTAATGATATAAGAAAACAATCCCAAAATTGATACCTTACCTAAATAAATCAAAATTGATACATAACTAATGATTACTAATCCATCCGTATTGATTCGTTTCCATAATCATAAAAAAATCCTTCTTAATTAAAATTATAATAGCGATTATGAGTATATGTAAACCCCCGAACATAAACGATTACTATTATCTAGGGTATCTTATCTATATAAGATGTTTATAGGAAATGGTCGGAATTCCATTTTTACAATTTTTTTTTTTTTCATTATCATTAAATAGAAAATTTTGATAGAGTACGACATGTGATGTCCCCCATAGAACTGTAATAAAGGAGGCGATATATATAACTATATATCTATCTGCACATGTTTATTAATAAATACAAGTCCTTATACATACTTCAATCGAATTCTACTAAAAAAAATATAGGTATAGGTAAAATATCTCTCTTCTATGCGAAGCGAATTTTTTTTAACAGTGGAATCTACGAAAAAGTTCCATGTTGTTAAAAAAATACCAAAAAATTGTATATTGTTTCTGCAGATCAAATCCCGAATCTATTTATAATACCCAATCGGATTGGAATATCATAATAATGGTAGAAATTGACTCACTTTTGTTTTGATATAGATATTTTATACAAAACTCCATAAGTCTAAATAGAATTTACCAATTCCTTTGTATTTCATTTGTAGTTGTTGCAAATTCCAATTTGACTATCAAAGTCTCTTTATTCCTACGTTCATATGTATTTCATGCATTACATCTATTACACCTATGAAGTTAGGTAAAATTTCATGTGATTCAGTAAACATAACATAATATAAATTCCATCATTGCTAGATCGATCCATTTTATGATGAATAAGCAAATAATGGGATTTTTTTTATAAATGGGAAATAAATAAAATGCTTGGGGGTGGAAATGAGAGAATGTCTACAATACCTGGGTTTAATCAGATACAATTTGAAGGTTTTTGTAGGTTCATTGATCATGGCTTAACAGAAGAACTTTCTAAGTTTCCAAAAATTGAAGATACAGATCAAGAAATTGAATTTCAATTATTTGTGGAAACATATAAATTGGTAGAACCATTGATAAAAGAAAGAGATGCTGTATATGAATCACTCACATATTCTTCTGAATTATACGTATCCGCAGGATTAATTTGGAAAACCCGTAGGGATATGCAAGAACAAACAATTTTTATTGGAAACATTCCTCTAATGAATTCCCTGGGAACTTCTATAGTAAATGGACTATACAGAATTGTGATCAGTCAAATATTGCAAAGCCCCGGTATCTATTACCGGTCAGAATTGGACCATAACGGAATTTCGGTCTATACCGGCACCATAATATCTGATTGGGGAGGAAGATTAGAATTAGAGATTGATCGAAAAGCAAGGATATGGGCTCGTGTGAGTCGGAA